CTGCTTTAATGGTAGTCTTTACATTTTCCCTTTCACTCGTAGTATGGGGAAGAAGTGGACTCTAGAGCTACTACTAATTGAGTTGAGGAATCAAACTCTATCAATTGTTTTATAGATCGTTCTGCAACGCGTTTTGAACTATTAAAAAAAATATCTTCAAAAGTAAAAAGTAAGACGATTATTTCAGATTGATCGGAACAAATAGATGTATCAAAGAAATAGAATTGGGTCCTATGTCAATTACATATATGGAATTGAATTTATATCTACATATAGGAAGATAATATTGTAGATAATATTGTAGATTGATCTATATTAAGTCTCTATCTTTATTATAAAGTACAACTTTATACACTGGATAACTTTACACACTACAATAAGACTAATAGATAGTATGGTAGAAAGAAAGATTCATCTATTTCTTTCTTACCATACTATCGGATCTCAGAGAATACTGCCTATTATAGTCCGCTCATTTCATTTAAGACGTGAAATTGGAATCCTTTTCATTTTCTTTCTTCAACCATTGATAAGAACTCAGAAGTCAAGTTGAATTCAAATTAATCATTTTGACTGACTGTTTTTACGTAAATGATAAGTAGAAAAGCCGTAGGAATTAGAATGAACAGTGCAGTAGCAATAAATGCAAGAATATTTACTTCCATAATCTCATCGTTTTTTTACTTCACAATAACTCGGGATTTAATCCCATAGAGATGATAAATCTTTCGCCTGTCACTTCAATGAATGAATTACCTCTCGATGATCTTGAATCGGATCAATATCATGAATAACAATATCTGGGCTATCAAATCAATTCGTCGTCGAGAATTGAATAGTATAACATAGGAAGATCTTTTATCCATACCGAATCCAAAATTCCTTTATTTATCATTCTTTTCTGTTCTTTCTTTTCTATAACATACCTTACGTCTGTCTTCCTTGTACAATCATCGGATGAAGTATCATCTGACCACCCGTCCGTTTCCATTAGTCACAAACCCCCAACAAACAATAGAAGCGAAGTGGAAAAAGAAAGGAGTTACGTTCTAAACTCCGTTTTTTTAATAATCTAGTTTTCTTGGAAGACAAAGAAGTGCGATAAAAATGAATCCCGGGATAAAAGATGTAATATTGCATCTAAAAAAAAAAATAGAAAAAAGGAAAGAAAAAATATGCATTCCCTTGCTAATGCTAAAAGGGGTGGGATCTTTGATTGATCTTTCTTTTTTTTACCCTCCTTCCGTAGGTTATTAGTACTGGGACCCATATATCAAAAGCTCAGTGTGAAATTTAAATGAAATAGATTTGTCAACGTGAATCACTACAATACTTCACATTAGTAATTGAGGTTACACAAAAAAAACCGGAGTCAGAAGGGGAGGTTGTTTAATCTGGAAAAGTATTCTATCAGGGGAATTTTGTTAATTTCATTTTGTATTGTACAAAAAAATGAATTTCATTTGTGTATGTGCGCCCGAGAAACATAAAGCCCTCTATTCCATTACATGGATCGGAAGCAATCGAAAACGCAGACTCAGTATCTCTTGCAATACTAACTATAATGCTCCCAATAATTGTACTAATCTACATATGTCTTTCTCTTACCAATCGGTACTAGTTAAAATTCCCCTATTTGTTTGATGAGAAATGCGAAACGGCAAAGGAAAGAAAAAAGAACCCCCTTGGGAATGAAATTCTGCTTCCTGTCCCCCCTTTCACAGAAAGGGGAGAGATTAATTGATGTACTTATTGGATCCGTCGGGACTGACGGGGCTCGAACCCGCAGCTTCCGCCTTGACAGGGCGGTGCTCTGACCAATTGAACTACAATCCCAGGGAACTAAGGGATCTAGCAGAAAATTTGATTCTTTTTTATTCCTCCGTATCAGTCTGAAGGACAAGTGGGTTATACCATCTCATGGTAGATTGGCGAATTGTTGGGCCGAGCTGGATTTGAACCAGCGTAGACATATTGCCAACGAATTTACAGTCCGTCCCCATTAACCGCTCGGGCATCGACCCAGGAAGAATCCATTTTCTTTTAGGCTTATTGGTAATCCATGATCAACTTCCTTTCGCAGTACCCTACCCCCAGGGGAAGTCGAATCCCCGCCGCCTCCTTGAAAGAGAGATGTCCTGAACCACTAGACGATGGGGGCATACTTGCCCAACTGCCATCATACTATGATCATAGTATGAACAGTTTTTTGAAATTGTCAATATAATTGAATGGTATGATTAGAGCCGAGGGATCTTTCCGTTTCGTTTTTCATGATTTCATCTAGATTCGTCATTCATGACTCATTCATTAGATTCGCCATTTTATATAGAATATAGAAATGGATATTAAAATATTATTCTATATTCTATTTTATTAAATTAATATAATAAACTTAATAAACTGAATATAATAAAAAAAATAGAAATAATACGAAGGATAAGATTCTTTCAGGGAGTATGATTGGTCCGTCAGAAAAGAAAAAGAAAAGGGGATGAAA